CTGGGGATTCAAAGAAAGCTGCGTTCATAGAAGCGGGGATATCACTTTACTTTTTCTTTTACTAGTCTTATCTTACTAGACTATTTAGTTTTATTGAATAGTACTTACGATTATATTCATAAACATATTGAATGAATTTATCATACATGTACATATCAAGTCTTATTGGTTAAGATGTTAATAGAATATCTACGGTATTCAATATGAATTTAAGATATATTGAGAAATGAACTTCTTTTTCAAAAATATTCATATCAAAAAAACTGGAATTCCCCCTGGAACCTGGCCTGGAACTTGAGGATCTTACTCTTTTTGTTTTGATAGGCTTACCACTAGAATGGAAATGGCTTGCAGAAGGTCTCAAACCGCTTACGAAAACGAAAGCAGTTCCCTTGAGCTATTCAATATTCAACTTACTTCAAGGATTACAAAAAGGGAAGACCTTCTGATTCCAACTATCACTGGTCCGCAACCTATTTGCTCGTATCGATCGAAAGCAACTCGCCGAACTGATAGAAAAGGGAAACGGTAGCCACAACACAACTCTTATACATTTTATCTTTCTATTTTTATACAGGGCTTCTTGAGATGAGAGGAAAGGTACTACTGCTGATCCAGCTACTGCTCCTATTTATACTGGGACTCTTTCTTCTTTCTGTCGCTTATTAAATAGATATGAACCGGCTATCCAAAGCTATACCCCTAGCTAGATTAGATTGCTTGCATAAAGAACGAAAAACACTTTCTTAACTGATCTAATTGTAACTGGCCTGCCGGAAAAAACGATTCAATCGTATCAAAACCTACTCGGGAAACGAAACTCTTTTCAGGGTACTCTCACAGGCAGACAGGTATTCAAAACAAGAGGGCTATCGATTTTAAGGGCTAACAATCAGATTCCCTGGTAGGGCAAAGAAAGATGGGTAGGCTTGTCTTAGGACTGGAGGAAATAAGCGATATATTCATTACAGAAAAGACTAAAAAAATGGAACTATTTTGAATCTCACTATCTATTGGCACGAAGGCTGGTACACGATACACTCGCTATTACAAGTCTTATGAGATAGGCCCTATGGGAGAACTGCTTTCACTCCAAGTCTATTACGTTAAAACTGCTTGCTTGAAAGCTTGCCTAAAATCCTTAGTCTAAGAGAAAGCTTGAGAAAGGGCACTCTTACACTTATTCTGTGGGGTAACCCCCGTATAGAGATCTTACTATAGACCATACTTCTGACTATCCCTTATGGATGGAACTCATTTGAGACTATGGATAGAACCTATTAAAGTCTATTCCATATCAACCTTAACACCTTTATCACTTAAAAGAAGGAAAAGAACTCCTAGGATAGGCTTTATAATTATATGGATTTCGCACTGCATGGCTGGGAACGGGCCTTAAGCACTCAAAATAGCTCCAGAAGAGAGGGAAGGGGAAGGAAGTTTTCAGGAAATGAGTATCCTTTTTTATATGAATATTAGGGGTATGCCCATTCAAGCACTAGTTCATAGGTAAAGGCTGGCAGGGACCTCGCAATGGCTTAACTTAGACAAGGCAAGCTCAAAACTTAGCTATCCAAAGAACTGAAACGAGGTAATATACATACTCTGACTACTAGCTTTGAACGATACGGGGAATACAAGAAGCACTCCTAGGCTATCCACTTGCAAAAACCCTCTAGTATACACCTATTCTCCTAACAATAGCACTGGCACCAGCCATAACCACAGTAACTAAAGGAGCCTGGGCAAAATGTCAGACCCGGAAATGTCTTTCGCTTTATTGATAGCTTTAAGTAAAAGAAAATAAATCTCATCTCTTATCTTAAATATAGCCAGCCCCTGCCGGGAAAACATCCCAATTGGTACTGGAACGAAAGCTGTCTGGAAAGGACCTCACCTAGACCCACATCTTTCAAAGTCACTAAAAAGACGCATGCTTTTGCCTGAGAAGCGGCTATCCCATTCTCATTTGAAAAAGTGCTTCCTGCCTATTCATTGAAAATACTTTCTCCTTAAAACTAGCCTTCTCTAGACGCTTTTGAGCTAACTAGAACTCTTTCATATTGATATTTACCCACCTAGCCCGAAGAAAAAGCAGAATCAAAGGCATAACATATGTGAGGGTCTTTAACAGTAACTAAAACCCCTTCAACGGGCTCTGCAAGAAAACTGGGGGAGCACTCATAATAGAAAGATTGTATTGGATTAAACACTGTCTGTTATGGCCACTTCAACGAACTCGGCTGGGCGGACAGCAAAGAAAGAAACTGGCTTTTTAACTAGATTTCCTTTTTCTTATAGTTCTCAAAAGAGTGTAGAATACTGCGAAGTACTTTAAAAATAGGTATAGATACTGGCTTCCTTAAGATCGATCCCTCTCATTAGTAAAGTTATTTCATTGTTAGATTGTTAACTCCGTAGTAAGGAAGCGGAGAGCTGATCTGATACGAGAGTAGCGCTTTATGAGGGAATACAAAGGGAAAGAGACTCCCAATAAGTCTGCCACAAGCGAGAACGAGAATGGGACTATTCAAGAATCCTCACCTTAAAATAGAAAACATAACTAGACTTTCTCAAATGCAGGATGTAATTCCAGAAACTCCAACTCCCACTGCAACTGGAAGGGATTACCCCTCTACGACTGATGGCTTGAAAGACTCTTACTTGGAGTGAGAATTTGCTTTCTCAAAGGAGAGGGCCGGTAACTGGTATTGAGAAACTATATGTCCTCTTTTCTAGAACTGCATATGCCTAGAAAGAATCAAAGGCTATTAGGAACTCAAAAGGGATGGAGGAAGACTAGCAACTACTCGTTCAATGAGATGAGAATAGCGTAAGGAAAAGAGTGCTAGCTTTCTTCTGCTTAGAGAAGATTTTATGCTCTTTTTAAAGGGCACTCCAATTAGATCGATAGGCTACTTAGCTTCCTTGAAAGACTCGCAAAAAGGAAAGGATTACCTTTTTTCCACCAAGGCACTCTACTCCAAGAGAATCACTGGCAACTACAAAAAAGGTTGGGGAAGGGAAGACTCCTACTATAGGTATTTGTATTATCCCCTAAAAAGCCTATTCTCGTATTCTGCCATCTACAAGATCAGGTAAGAAAAGAAATGGCTTTCAAACTATTCCCGCTTAGTTATAGTTATAGTTAGGGGTAGAACCTCTTTCTTACCTATTTGGCCTGTAACCTATAACCTTAAAGAAAAGAGAAAAAATCCGGTTTGCTAGCTTGGCCGAGAAGATCTTTTCCGTTATCTTACCTTTCCCATTCATTTGATTTGCTCTTTCCTCCTGCTCCTGATCTGTTTGATTTTTCTCACCAGCTGTAAGGCTTGAAAAGAACTGGCTTGGTTTACTCCTTAGCAAGCAACCTCTCTATTGGAGCCTATCGACCTACTAACGTAATGGAAGACAGAGGGACTGGAACGAAAGCCTTAATAAAAGCAATCTTGAGAGGCAGAAACCCGTATGATAGGCTAGGATAAAAACTCTATTGAGGAATGTCCCATACGAAAATTCGAGTATTATATCCATCGCCCTTGACCCGGTTGGAAACTGGCACTCAAACTAGAAGGGCACGCGTACTATCAATATGATATTACCTCCTGGCTGGAATCAAAGGTAAAGAACTCTAGTTAGACCTAGAAAGATCTTATCCTTCCTGAGTTGACCCTCCTCATGAATTGCATTAGAATTAGTATTCAAAGGAAGGGCAAAACCTGGTACTGAGACTATCTATTACCCTGGAATGAAAATGGTACCCGCCTCTTTAGCCTTCCACCAAGAATGCAACTAGCAACTGTGGGACAATGCCAATAGAAAGAAGACCCCCAGCTATATTGAAAAAGATGAAAAAGCGACTCCAATTTCCATTGTCTTCTTTCCTGGCTCGGCTGGAAGATAAGGTTAGCTTCTTTACTCGATTACACGGACTTAGACTTTGGAAATGAAAACTTGAAAAAGTATCCCTCATTCGCTTAATCGGTTGTACCGTTAAATCGTTTGGATCCTTGGTAACCCACCTCAGTGGGAGCACGATAAATCAGGGGCTTCTCTTTTGACTGCAGCAATTGAATCTCTTGCTTTCACTGGCTAAAAAGAAAATGGCCTGCAATCCACATGGAACGGAACTACAACTGTATGGAAAAGGGATGGCAGAAAAGACAATCGTAACTTGCTTTCTCAAAGGCTCACAAGCAGGCTTTATAACGTGCTTACTACTAGCTCGGTCTAATGAATTGAAAAAAAAAAGAGAAAGATTAACCCGGTTTACACAAGTCCAAAAGGAGATTAGGACTTTATTACATTACTTAGAGTTAGAGATTACCAATGAACTAGGTATATCCCAATTGAGCTCGCATGACCGATAACTGCAAATAGGATAAGACATGAAAAAGTACTACTGGTTATATTACCAGGTTAGACTCCCCTTTCTAGACAAAGGGAATATAGAAAATATGTAAGGCATTCGTAGGAAAGATATAAACAGTAGGGGTGGATAGGGCATCATCATAGGGAATACCTATAAGTAAGGGGTCTTTACTGGGCTGGATTAGGGAGCTCCTTAGTAAGATAAATTTGCTGCTCTTGTTGACTATCCCGCTTGTACTTTCGAAAAGAGATTTGCCCGTGGAGCCTACTTATAACCAACCAGCTTTCAAACGTAGGGAGAAGAGCTAAAAATAGCTTGATTGAAACCCTGAGACTCCCTATCCATATCCCTATTTTAGTACTCACCACAGGGAAGCCACCTGGAACTACCCCTCAAACTAAATGTAAAAGAATTCCTGGCCTGCTGCTATCGAAGCACTTAGTACTGACACTGCCTTACACTGAAGATTGATTCCAATAGATGTAATAGAACTCCTAGCGAGAAGGCCCGGAAATGGCTCGCAAAGATTAGGAATTTCTCTCTCAAGGGATGGAACTGGCTGAACGAAGAAAAGCAACTCTACCTGGATTTCCCTTGTCTGCTTCCTAAAAACACTCTTGATCGATAACTTGCCTGATGGATTTCTTTTACCCGTAGACTGGAACGGAACTAGCTTAGGCACTTTACCCCGATGGCTTGTAAGAGACTGGCAGGCTTTCTAATGGGACAGCCCGGAAAAAAGAAGAGGGATGAAAGAACTCCACTAACAAACAAGTAGAGGGAGTGCATTGGGATAAGTATGCAGCTACAATCCCACCATCTGCTAGCATTGTGGTTTGGAATCGATTCTTTATCAATGGCCCACCCTTTCTTTGAACCTTGTCAATGATCGAACTTAAAGATATAAACTGAGTGCCATTTGATGAGTAACTGAGAACAAGGGAGAAGGATATGGAAAGGATGAAGTAATGAAAGAGGAAGTCATTGCTAGTAGTAACGACTTGTCACGATCCATGGGTTCATATAGAATCCATGTCCTAGGTGTATCAAAAAACATTCTTTTCGCTAAACGTATATAATAAAATAGAGTGAAAGGGTCCACTCCGAAACCAAGAGGGTACTAACTAACAGCTGAGTCCTCTCCGAACCGCAGGAGATAGTTGCCCATCATACGGCTCACCAACTTCACTTGCCTCTATGGGAGGCTCGCTCCGGGCAGGTTCGGATCACTTACAATACACGGCTCTACGAAGGAAGGGCTTGGGTTAGGAGCATTTTCAATAGGATTCTTTTCCCGTATTTGTTCGATGAAAAATGCGAGACGAAAAAGGAACCCATCTTTTCGACTGGGAAATGCGAGTCTGTTTTGTCCACTTTCTCTATCCCCCTCTAAAAAAATGATAAAAAAGGTCACGGAGTCATTCTTATTCCCGTGTTCGATCTCTTCCATCTCTGCCTTGCTCGTTGTCACCTATGTTGAAGAAAGGTTTGGAACCCTGTAGAGAATGAAGAAGGGCCAAGGATCTTCCTCTCAACAGTGCTTCTCGAGGCTCCACTCTCCCCCCTGAAAAAGTAAGGCCCCGTTAGCCTGGGCATAGGGATAAGGAGTAGAAGCAAGCTACCTTAGCTCTGCCAGGCACTGGACAGGGGTTAGCTCTGTAAATGTGTAGAGCCAAGTGTAGTGTGGTGTAGTAGTAGGCACTTCTAGGCCCCTTCCCGGCTACTGGATCACTCCAGTGCTTCGGGTACTACGGACCCTCTGCCATCCATTGCAGCAAAGCCGTTTCATGAGCGGGGGGGCTAAGCGCAGTTCTTTGAATCAAAGGTTGAATGAAATCGATTCTTTTTTAGATATCAAAATAGAAATCGGATAGGATAGATCTATCTTTCTATTCATATAGATGAAAAAAAGACATTTTTTAAGTAGAGTAGCAAGAAGCCCCAAATCCTTGATTTGGCCAGGAAAGACTGCACTGCTTTGGGCCCAGGAAGCGAAGGGAATGAGCTCGGCTGCTTTTCCTCCACACTTCTTTTTCTCTGTGTCCGTTCCGCATGCGCTTTGCTCTCTTCTTATTCTTCATTGGACGGTTTGGATGGACTTCGCCGTTCTTTCCCAACTAAAATAGAAAAGGCTGTATCACATCGAGATGTCGATTCGTTTTCCGCCCTCAATGAGATGGGGAATTTGTAACCTCCTATTTATATGGGCCCTTCATCTTTCTGAATTGAGGCCCGGCCCGGCTCGCGTCGTTCCAACAACCGGCGGGGAGCACCTCAGTATACGATCGTGCGCAGTAACTGGGAGTCCTATTACACCTAAGGCCAACTTCAATTCACCAAAACAAGGTTCATCTCGTGTAGTGATTGTGGACTCGTACAAGGATATTGAGTAGACGGTTGATGTATCAGACTCGACCCTATCTTTCGTAGCATGCATTCCCATCCGTGTCGCAACTGATTCGGTAAGCTACGTGTCCGGTGCACGGAGAACTGCCTTCGGTCCCCCAAACTGACTTACTCGTGGCAACCTTCCGGCCGCCCAACGACCTATAACGCTAGTCACTACTCCCACTGGGGCTAGGAAGTAAGCCCCACAACCCAAAGCGGCGAAGAACAAATAGAATTTACTACAAAAGCCGGCTAACGGGGGTATTCCTGCGTATGAGAACATAGTAATAGAGAAGGTAATAGCCGAAATAGGATTCGTTTTGGCTAGAGCGCCCAAATCCGCTATATATTTTACACGGGTTTGCCGTAATGCTGAAACTATAGCGAATGCATCTATCGTCATTGATGCATAAATAAAGAGACCAATTAGTAGTGATTGAATTCCTTCTATGGTTCCACATGAGAAACCAGTACGAATATAACCTACATGTCCAATTGAACTATGAGCTAGAAGTCTTTTGACTTTCGTTTGGGCCATGGCGGCCAGTGCTCCTAAGATCATAGAAGCAATGCTGCAGAAAAAGAAGATTTGTTGCAATGTAGCTCCATAGGAACCATAAATAAAAACACGTAAAATATTAGCAGAAATCGAGATTTTAGGCGCAATAGAAAAGAATGCTGTAACCGGGGTGGGTGAACCCTCATAGATATCAGGTGCCCACATATATAGAGTCAAAAGAGATATGGAGTCCGAAGAGGAGGGGGGTTTTCTTCGGGGCTCGAGAGATGGAATAGATAGGGCCCCACAAGTTTTGAATTCGCCGCTAGGGAATTCACACGAAAGAGAACGAAGAATTCTCAACGAAAAAAGTGCTCTCTGAACCGAACGTGAAAGTCGTTTTCCATCAGACGGCTGTTCCCGTAACTCAACTCTCGACTTGGATTATATATCCAAAAAGGTCCGCTCTCGGCCATTCCACACGCTGCCTAGCAGAGGCGTGGTTATCTGAAGTGGATTCTCTCTTTTGTAGTAGATGCCGAACCTGCTGCTCTATTGACTAAGAAGGGAGCGGGCGCTGCAGCTACATGGACCCCTTCCTTTCTGTTGTTGCCAGCGCTTTCCCGGGCCGAGCCGGAATTCTTTATTATAAAGAGCAGGCAAAGCCCAAAGGCTGCTATCCCAATAGGCCAGCGAGCGGAACGAGGAGAAGGCCCGGCAATCATACCATACCTTCGCGGTCGAAAAAGCGTGTTCCCTTCAGATAACACGCACTGTAGGCCATTCTCGGTCTTCTTCGTTTTCGATGAAAAACAAAGAAAATCTCGATCTCCGAAAGCCTTTTCCTTCCCCTCTCCCTCCCTTCGTCGAGCCTTTCCTTTAATGGTTAGAGAATGCTTTCTCTTATCTGAACTTGGCGGGCATTCTTTCCAGCCTTACTCAAATACGGAGTGGGTTTGGTTTGAACATAGGCTCAAACATGATTTGAAGGGTCCTAGCTATGCCATGCGTTCAATAAACAATTTTGAAACCAGCAGGGATGACAAAAAGAGGGCGCTTTCCTGTGTTGCACTGAAAAAAAAGGCGCTAAGATAAGAGAAGACGCTCTTCTCTTATCGGCGGTTTATTCCTTCCGCGCCCGCCGCCGCCCGGCCCGCGTTAGAAGAGAAGATTAGCAAAGCGGGAAAAGACAGAGGAAGGGAGAGAAGCATCTTATTCTCTTCGCGAGAACTTCCGGATCAGAGAAGCATTCGGAACAGGCTCCGCGTTCATTTCGTTGGCAGAAAGGCTCCACCAATCCATTCGGGGCTTCAGAGAACCCAAAAACAAAGTCTTTTGACTTGATTCATAGAGAAAATCATCAATAAGAAAGATATAGACAAGAGATAGATAAACGAGATATATATTTTTCTCTAAAAAAAAAAAGAATAGAATAGACATCTAAAGGGATGTCTATGTTTCCTTTTTCTCTGATCCGGATTTTCTTTTTATATCGTTATATCTGCTCTCTCTAAAAAAAAATGGAGAGAAAAAGAGCAGATAGATCCTATCCCCTATATCGAACACTCATTCCTATCTATTGATATAAAGAAAGATCTTCGTCAAATACCGGACTTTGCCTTTTTTTTTAGGAATTCTTCATATCCAAGGCAGCTTACCACAAGCACCCCACCCCATACGACTAGTTGGGGGGGCTGTTCGCCTTTTGAATCAAACAAAGAAAGTCAGTAGTAAGGTAGCGTAAGCTACTTTCATTCTAAAGGAAACCGAAGAACCAACCTTTAGTCAATAGGAGCCCTACTTTCCTCTTTGCGACCTCATCACTTCAAAAAAAATAGCAAACCTCTTTCTTAGTCATCGGGCGGAGCGCACCTTTTGTACTTCAGTAGGGCGAGCGATAGTCACTTCTTTCGTTTGGTAAGGCGACGAAAGGCTACTTCAATCTAGGAAACAACCGGAAACTCGAGAGGGTCGCCTTTGAAAGCGTTCGCCGGTAACCGTCACTCCTTCCTTTTGATTATGTCGTGACGCTGACTGAATCCAATCCATAAACCCGGAAACGAAACGAAGTTCGTTCCCTTTCGTCAAGTGGGTAAAGTAGGCATACGAACCACTTTCGCTTTGCCTTAGACTCTCTTGGAACAAAGCAAAGAAGAAGGCAGAATGGAGAAAGGAAAGGGACAAGGGCGGTCTTGCTTGGCGCGAAGGCTGCTGGTTCGGGGGTAGGGTACAGTACTAAAGGTCCTCGGACTTCCAGGCGGTTTTTCTTTTGGGCAGCTGTTTACCGTTGGATCTCGCCAATACAGCCTCCTATAGTTTTCGTTACCGAGATATCTTTTTTTTCATTGTTCCCAGGGATTTCTTGGGTAATCTGCTCCCATACTGCAAACAGTCAAATCTTAACCTTGTCGCTCTTCTTTCTTTCCTCGCGGGCAGGAAGCACACCAGCAGCGTGCATTGCGTGATTCTACTGTGTTTTTTGCACTTGACTGGGTGGACAGTTGACCGGAAGAGAACTTCGATTCGCCCGGCCAGCAGGCGGGCGGCGTGCTTATCTTGTGTGACAACACTACAGAGCGAGTGGCTCTTCTAGGCGGGCAGCTGTGTGACAACACTCCAGAGAAAGCGGCGCTTTCGTTTAACATGCTATGGTCTCAACGCCCTTACGAGGTAGTGATGAGTTTCACGCGCTCTAAGCCCGGCCCGCGCGCGGTTAGGAAGATTGGCCGCAATCTGAGCGG